TCCATGGCATCGGGTAACCATACGTGAAGGGGGAATTGTGCGGATTTAGCAACTGCACCGACAAATAATAAAAAGGCACATAAAGTAGCAAATAAAGAATTGACCCCATTATTATGGATCAAGGTATTCACTATTTGGAACAAATCCCGAAATTCAAAACTACCAGTTATCCAATAAAATCCTAAGGTCCCTAATAATAAACCAAAATCTCCTATACGATTAGTTACAAAAGCTTTTTGACAAGCACTTGCTGCAACGGGTCGTGTGAACCAAAAACCTATCAATAAATACGAACACATTCCCACTAGTTCCCAAAAAATATAAATTTGTATCAAATTGGAACTAGTAACTAATCCCAACATTGAAGCATTGGAAAAACTCATATGAGCAAAAAATCTCAAATATCCTTGGTCATGAGACATATAATTGTCACTATAAATAAAAACCAAGATTCCAACAGTAGTAATTAGTATTGACATAATAGAAGTAAGTGGATCGATCAAGTGTCCGAACTCTAATAAAAAATCATTATTGATGGTCCAAGACCATAGATATTGATAGGTCAAACTTCCATTTATTTGCTGAATAGACAGATTAGCCGAAAACCACATAGCTATACTAAGTAGTAAAACACTTAGGAAAGCCCACATACGACGAAGATCTTTTGTTGCTGTCGGAATAAGTAGAAGTCCAAATCCTATTGACATAGTAACTGGGAGCGGAAAAAGGGGTATTATCCATGCATATTTATATGTATATTCCATAAGAAACCAAATTGTTCTTTTTTCTTATAATTGTTTCCAATTCACCAATTCTGATCTCTTTCGAAAAGAACAAAACAATAAGAAAAAAATATGAAAAAGATCAAATACAAAAATACAAATATTGGAATTATGACTTTTTGTTTTATTAAATATTTGAAATAAAAGTTGCAATAGGTTGATCATATATCAAATAATATGACCAAATAATTAGTCAAGTTTATTACTTAGTTATTAATTAACTTAAAACTCTAGAAAAGAAAGATATTTTTGAAATAATATGACATCATATTAGATTTTGAATAATTGGATTTTCCCTTTACATTATATTCTAATTATGTAAAATGTAAAATTATGTAATTTATAGATATATGATATATTTTTAGATTTAAAATAGATTTATTTTCTTTATATTAAAGTTCAGTTACAGATTTATTTATCTCTTTCTATTTTTCTATTTTTCTTTCTTTTTTTTATTGTATAATATTTATATAGAATCTTTTCTTTTATATACTATATAGTTTACTATTTAGATAAATTAGATAAATATTTTCTCTTACTATTCTTAATATTAAATATGAATATTTGCAATATTGTATATATATGAATCTAATATTTTCATATATATGTAATATATATGAAATAATATGAAATAGTAAAATTAGATTACTTTTTTTGTATATTTTTTTGTATATATTCTTTTTTTTATAAAGCAATTTTATAAAACAATAAATATAAAATACGTATGTAATTATTACATTATGCAAATATCAGAATGAAGATAGAAAATTGAAATCTATTTGTCTATGACAATAGAATCATTTTAGAATATTTTTTTTTCTTATTTCTTTTATTTTATTCTTTTTTTCTATTTGTATGTTATGATATTATTGAGGAAATTTATGGAATTAAGTATAGATAATGACTAAGAAAAAGTAATTTATTTTAAACAGTATATGTCTTTCACATACAACGATAAAAAGGAGTCACCTATCTTTTGAATGGCAGTTCCAAAAAAACGTACTTCTATGTCAAAAAAGCATATTCGTAGAAATCTTTGGAAAAAAAAAGGATCTTTAGAGGCAGTAAAAGCTTTTTCTTTAGCTAAATCTATTTCCACCGGACAGTCAAAAAGTTTTTTTGTGCGACAAAAAAAAGTCTTGTAAAAATATTAATTGACATGTTTCAAAGAACTTCCAAATTTCCATTTTTGAATTGGAAGACAAACGATTCAATTTTACTAAATGTATTGTATTTGTATTTCACTTCTCCTTATTAGTTAGAGCTAGGTAATATAAAAAAGAAGAATCTTTCTTTCTACTTGATTCAAAGTACTCAGTATTGTGTATTTTCTATATTTCTATTATATTCTATTTATCAAAATTCATATTGATTGATATTGAATTCGTGAGATGATTTTTTCTTTCCTATGAATTGTGCTTTTCTATTTTGAAAAGCACAATTACGAATTACGATAGACAAAGAAAAATCTGAATATTTCATTACACTTTATACTAAGGTGTTTGGGTCTCAAAATCATTATTAGAAAAAAAATTATGAATTTTATACCCCGACTGAGAACGAAGCTTTTGAGTTCTGACTGTTCTGGATAAACAAGAGCTAGGTTTCTAGTACGGAAAAGTTGATTATTAAAAATGAACTTACGAAGATGAAGATACTAATTAAGTATTATTGATATTGAACATTTCCATATGAATAGAAATCCATCTTTCTTCATTGTTTCCTAAATTATATTGAATATATACAATTCAACATAAATTTTCTATTATTATTTAAGGTAAGCCGCCATGGTGAAATTGGTAGACACGCTGCTCTTAGGAAGCAGTGCTAGAGCATCTCGGTTCGAGTCCGAGTGGCGGCATAAATAATTATTAATATTAATAATATAGACACAATAGATCTAATAGAATCTATAAGATATTTAAAATATTATATTTTAGATTTTATTTAATCCTCTCCCCAATTTTAATTATTTAAAAGGGACTCTTCTTTATGATATTTGTGACCTTAGAACATATATTAACTCATATTTCCTTTTCGATCATCTCAATTGTGATTATAATTCATTTGATGAACTTATTAGTTGACGAAATTGAAGGATTACGTAATTCGTCAGAAAAAGGGATGATAGCTACTTTTTTCTCTATAACAGGGTTTTTAGTTATTCGTTGGATTTCTTCGGAACATTTTCCCTTAAGTAATTTATACGAATCATTAATCTTCCTTTCATGGAGTTTATCCATTATTCATATGATTCCGTATCTTGGGAATCATAAAAATGATTTAAGCGTAATAACTGCACCAAGTGCCATTTTTACCCAAGGTTTCGCCACGTCAGGCCTTTCAAATGAAATGCATCAACCCGCAATATTAGTACCTGCTCTACAATCTCAGTGGTTAATGATGCATGTCAGTATGATGCTATTGAGCTATGCAGCTCTTTTATGCGGATCATTATTATCAATTGCTCTTATAGTGATTACATTTCAAAAAAAAATCAATTTTTTCAAGAATTTTTTAAGTTTAAGGAAATCGTTTTTCTTTGGTAATATGGAATATTTGAACGAAAAAGGAAGTGTATTAAAAAAGACTTTTTTCCTATCAGTTCAAAATTTTTACAAATATCAATTAATTCAGCGTTTAGATTATTGGAGTTATCGTGTCATTAGTTTAGGGTTTACCTTTTTAACCATAGGCATTCTTTCTGGAGCAGTATGGGCTAATGAAGCATGGGGTTCTTATTGGAATTGGGACCCTAAGGAAACTTGGGCATTTATTACTTGGACCATATTTGCAATTTATTTACATACTAGAACAAATTCAAAATTGCAAGATCAAGGCACAAATTCGGCATTTGTAGCTTCTATAGGATTTCTTCTAATTTGGATATGCTATTTTGGGATCAATCTATTAGGAATCGGGTTCCATAGTTATGGTTCATTCCAATTAATATCTAATTGAATAAAATAAACTACACCACGAGAACTTTTTGTTTCGATATGAAGAATACATAAAAAAATCGTCTGATACATAATGAAATTTTGTGCGAGTTTTTGAGAACCTTTTGAATAATTCCTCTATTTAAATGGTTCTCAAAAACTTTAGATGTATTTCATTACAATTCTAATTAACCTTTCCTTTTTTTTTTTCATTGTACAACGAAGAATCGTGAAAATATGAAAGTCAAAGAATTATAAGACTTTCTTTCCAATTAATGAATTTTATTTCATTTATTATTGAATCTAAAAAAAAAGAATTAGTATCTATAAAAATAATTAGATATTAGAACTTGTACCTTGTCAACCGATAACGGGAGAACGAAATCAGGATAAATACCAATTCCTATTACAGGTAAAAAGATACATATCGAAATAAAAAGTTCTCGTGGTCCAGAATCAAAAAAATTCGAGTTTGGAATATTGAATAGCTTGTATCCATAGAAAATCTGACGTAACATAGATAATAAAAAAATAGGAGTTATTATCATTCCAATTGCCATTACAAAAGGAATTAACATTTTTGGCATGAAAAGATATTTTGGGCTGGTAATTATTCCAAAAAAGACTAAGAATTCTGCAACAAAACCACTCATTCCTGGCAATGCAAGAGAAGCCATCGAGAAACTACTAAACATGGTAAATATTTTTGGCATTGGGATAGATATCCCCCCCATCTCTTCGAGATAAACAAAACGTATTCTATCACAACTTGTTCCTGCTAAGAAAAAAAGTGCAGCACCAATTAATCCATGAGAGATTATTTGTAAAATAGCTCCATTAAGTCCCATGCCAGTTATAGAACCAATTCCTATAATTATGAAACCCATGTGAGATACGGAAGAATAGGCAATACGTTTTTTTAAATTACGTTGACTGAGAGAGGTTGAAGCTGCATAAATGATTTGTATTATTCCTACTATCACCAACCAGGGAGATAATCTAGAATGAGCGTGAGCTAATAATTCCATATTGATCCGAATTAATCCATATGCTCCCATCTTTAATAAGATTCCAGCTAAAAGCATACATGTACTGTAATGTGCTTCCCCGTGGGTATCTGGTAACCATGTATGTAGGGGTATCATCGGCGATTTGACAGCATAAGCAATAAGAAAACCAAAATAGAGTATTATTTCCAATGCTGCAGGATACGATTGATTAGCTAATTTTTCTAAATCTAATGTTGGTTCGTTGGAACCATATAAACCCATACCTAGAACTCCTATTAAGAGAAAAATGGAACCTCCGGCAGTGCACAAAATAAACTTTGTAGCCGAGTACAGGCGTTTTTTTCCTCCCCACATGGATAAAAGTAAGTAAACAGGAATTAATTCTAATTCCCACATGATGAAAAAAAGTAAAAGGTCTCGAGAAGAAAATGATCCTATTTGGCCACTATACATTGCTAACATCAAGAAATAGAAAAATCGCGGATTTCGAGTAACTGGCCAAGCTGCTAAAGTAGCTAAAGTAGTGATAAATCCTGTCAGTAAAATGGGTCCTATGGAAAGTCCATCGGTTCCCAGTCTCCAGTGAAAATCAAAAAGATTGATCCATTGAAAATCCTCCTTCAATTGGGTTAATGGATCGTCCAATTGAAAATGATAACAAAATACATAAGTCATTAGAAGGAGCTCTAGTATACATATACATAGAGTATACCACCTATACGCCTTATTTCCCCTATGAGGGAAAAAGACAATTGAAGAACCCGCGAATATGGGCAAAACAATAAGTATTGTTAACCAAGGAAAATAACTCGTGATAAAGACAAGATAAAATTAGACCAGAAAACCCCGTGCTCGGGAGAAGAATAATATATTTTCTTTTCTCGAGTACGGGCTTTTGTCGGTAAAGAGGAATCAAATGATTCAAGTGGAATTTTTTGTCACATATCAATAAGAAAGACCCATGCTGCGAGTTGTTTCATGCCATAAATAAACACGGACACTCAAAAAATCCGTTGGACAAGCGGATTCACATCTTTTACAACCTACGCAATCTTCGGTTCTTGGCGCAGAAGCAATTTGCTTAGCTTTACATCCGTCCCAAGGTATCATTTCCAATACATCCGTGGGGCAAGCTCGAACACATTGGGTACATCCTATACATGTATCATAAATCTTTACTGAATGTGACATTGGGTCTATAAATTCCAGTTTTGAGCACAAAAGATTTTCGATCTGGTAAAAGAAAATAAGAAAATGAAATAAATCATCTATTTTCTATTGTAGACACCAGACGAATCAATGATTTATCAAAATTTTAAGAATCAATAGATTTTATAATCTGTTTATGAGAAAGGGCCAAGATACTTTGATTTTCATTTCAATAACCATGAAATATGAGTTTATGAATTCAATTCATGTTAAATTTACTATCTTTCTATATGTATATATTCATATACATATAGAAAGATAAATATAGAAAGATTCTAGTATATAGAAATAGAATTAAGGTGATATATTATATATCAGATTAATACGTTTGTTATTAGGTTAGTGATAGAATAGGTTAGTAACTCTAAATCATAAATTTATATGAAAAAAGAGAAGAAAGAAAATAATAATAATAAAATATTATATTCTATTTAATTCTAATGAAATTATCTTACTATTCTAATTCTATTAGATTCTATATTAGAATATTCAGAATATCCTAAAAGTCTTATGTTTTGATTTATATGTGAAAATATAATAATTATGACTAATTATTCAGCAAATTTGATTGATTGATACGAGTTGATTTTCTGTTACGATGGATCGACGAAACAATAGCTAGTCCAATAGCTGCTTCAGCAGCTGCAATGGCTATAACAAAGATTGAGAAAATTTCTCCTTTTAATTGCCGACTATCAAATATATCGGAAAATGTGACGAGATTTATATTCACCGAATTCAGTATAAGCTCAAGACACATAAGTGCTCTAACCATACTTCGGCTTGTGATCAGTCCATAGATACCGATAGAAAATAAATAAACACTTAGAAAAAGTACATGCTCTAACATCATTGATAAATTCCTCATCTATCTTGATTCATTTCAATATGAACGAACAAAAATTAAACCGATTCAGTTGACTAGATATAGAAGAATTACAGAACAAAAGAAGATATTCACAGTAGATTTCAATAAAATAAATTAAATACATTTTCATTCTTTAATGAAAAAAAAAAGAAGTTCTTATTATATTAGATTATTGACGAGCCATAGTAATTGCACCTATCAAAGAAACTAAAAGAATTATAGAAATGAGTTCAAAAGGAAGATAAAAATCTGTGGATAAATGAATACCAATTTGTTGAACGTTACTTATTAAGTCCTGTTCTATAATCTGATTTGATCTTGTAGTCCGAAAAATTCCGGACCATGACGTATCTGGGATAGTAGTCATTAATGAAAAAAAAATACTTGTACAAACCAGTGAAGTGATCCTATCTCCAACGGTCCACAAATAGGAATCATTGGAATATTCTGAACCGTTCATGAACATTACAGCAAATATGATTAATACATTTATGGCTCCCACATAAATAAGGAACTGCGCGGCAGCTACAAAATAGGAATTCAATGAAATATAGAATAAGGATATACAAACAAGAACCAATCCCAATGAAAAGGCAGAATCGATGGGATTGATAAGTAATACTACTCCCAGACCTCCTAATATAAGAACTGATCCCAGAAATACTACAAGAATATCATGTATTGGTCCAGGTAAATCCATTATGAAATAAAAGATAAATAAATCAGTCGAAATATTTCATGACCTTACTAAGGGTGCAGGAAAGAAACTATTTTTTTATATGATACCTTCCTAATTGAATGAAAAAAATGAATATCATTAGATAGATAAAATAAAATTATTTGGCTAATCCTACTTACTTTATTACAAGACAAATCTTAGTAATTGGTAATCGTTCTTGAACCAAGCAAGAGGTTTTTATTTTTTCATTTGATTTGTTGAATCCATAACTGTTTGAATTGTGTAATCTCCAATTATTGAGATTGGTAACCGACCTAAAGAAATTTGATTATAATTCAATTCGTGACGATCATAAGTGGAAAGCTCATATTCTTCAGTCATCGATAAACAGTTTGTTGGACAATACTCGACACAGTTACCGCAAAATATACAGACACCAAAATCAATACTATAATGAAGCAATTGTTTTTTCTTAATATCTTTTTCAAATTTCCAATCAACAATGGGAAGGTCTATTGGACATACGCGAACACATACTTCACAAGCAATACATTTATCAAATTCAAAGTGGATTCGACCACGAAAACGTTCTGATGTGATTGATTTTTCATAAGGATATTGAATAGTTACAGGTAAACGATTTGTATGGGATAAGGTAATTATGAAACTTTGTCCAATGTACCTTGCGGCTCGTATTGTTTGTTTGCCATAATTCATGAACCCAGTAACCATAGGTAACATATTTTAGATATCCATGAATAAAATTTATGTTTCTTTCTCTTGGTTGAGATAAGTTATGTAAGTTATGAATATAGAATATTCATTATTGTTTTCTATTAATTTCTTATTTTTATTTATAGTGAAACAAGTTGAAAAGAAGTTGTCAATAATAGATTACCTAGAGAAATAGGTAAAAGAAATTTCCATCCAAGATTTAATAATTGATCCATTCTCATCCTAGGTAAAGTCCATCTTGTTGTGATAGGAATGAACAGAAACAAATAAGCTTTAGCTAATGTAATAAAGATACTAATTGCTATTACAAAGACTCTAAACATTTTATTTATTCCAAAAAGTTCAGTAAGAGATATGTACGGAATAGAAAAATCCCACCCACCTAAGTAAAGAACTGTTACAAATAATGACGAAACTAATAAATTTAGGTAAGAAGCAAGATAAAAGAATCCGTATTTTATACCTGAATATTCGGTTTGATAACCTGCTACTAATTCCTCCTCTGCTTCTGGTAAATCAAAAGGTAATCTTTCACATTCTGCTAGAGAAGACATTATAAAAACTAGAAACCCTATGGGCTGACGCCACAGATTCCATCCCCCAAAACCATATTTGGACTGTGCCTCAATTATATCAACTGTACTCGAACTGTTAGATAATTATAGTCGATGATAGCATCACTGCTCCCATCGCTATTCCAAAACCGTACATGAAACCTAAGTTTCATACGGCTCCTCTATGGTCACAAAGAAATGTAAGGTAAGGACTAGTTTAGTATTATAGCTCTCCTTGGACCTTAGGTAAATACAATGTAAAGAGAAATTGGAGGTTGGAGAGTCCTCAATTCGACCAATAAAATTCTGTCTGTTAGAATAAGAAAAAGCACTTCCGAATTGATCTCATCCCTTATAATGATATTCTAATGAAAATAATCAAAATTTATCTTTGTTCAGCAATAACTTAATCCTTCAATCAAATACTGGTTCTATTCCTAAATAGAAAGAATTGGGCATTAGTTAATGAATCATGATAAGAATTTCCATATGCATATGTATGAAGAAAGAAATATTTTCTTATTATTCCCGTTTTATTCTTTTTTATTATATTATCGTATTGCATTCTATTTGTCTTGTTCCTGTTCTTCTTTCTGAAAACTAAAAAAAAGGAAAGAAAATAAAGGATTAATTCGTTCTTGATAGTCATTTATTTAATCAGCGAATAGTAGCATACTCTAGATCGGAATCGTGGGGAAGTACTGCTTGATCATTTCTACCAACTTCAAGCCCTTATTATGATTCGTTTTATGCAAAGTTTTATGCAAAAATCCCTTTTTTTAATACCTTACATTATTTCCATTACTCATCCTTTGCGTACTTTGGTGTTCCTAACTGCCCACTTCTTTTTGATTGATCCCCAGTATAGTTAGAAATACAGTTGATCTTTTGCATCCGCTTCAAGATATGACGACTAAAAAAATAATCTCAATCTTGGGGTAAACAACTTATGTTTACTTCAAATTTCTTCTTGTACCTAGGGAATGAGATTTTTATTGTTTTACTGCAAATTGAGGAGCAGTTTTGTTTCACTCATATAACTATCTGGTTTAACTCATCGAACTGAAATGTTAAAAAAAAAAAAAAAGATTTTTTTTATTCTTTTATTTCATATTCATATTTAAATATCGAATTATATGAATTCTATTTCTATTTTATTGTATTTCAATTCATTTTTTATCTCTTTTCTAGAAAAGAGATAAAAAAAATTCATGTTCCAACGAATCACACGTAGAGATATTGCTAACACACATAGAGTTAATGGTATTTCATAACTAATCGATTGAGCTGTAGCTCGTAGACCACCTGAAAAGGAATACTTATTATTTGATCCATATCCTGACATAAGAAGACCAATGGGGACAATACTTGAAAAAGCAATCCATAAAAAAACACCTATACTGAGATCTGCTAAAACAAGGTGATATCCAAAAGGAATTACTAAATAACTTAGTAGAATTGATATAAAACCTATAGAAGGTCCGACCCTAAATAAACGAATATTACCTCTAGATGGAAGAAGATCCTCTTTCAAAAGTAGTTTGGTCCCATCCGCTAAAGCTTGAAGAATTCCTAAAGGACCGGCATATTCAGGTCCAATACGTTGTTGTATTGCTGCAGATATTTTTCTTTCTAACCACACAATGACTAATACTCCCATTGTGATTCCTAATACAAGGGTTAAAATGGGGACAAAAATCCATATGAGTCCATAGACTTCTTTTAAGAATTCTAATCTATAAAAAGAATTAATAGTTTGTACTTCTGTCGTATCAATTATCATTTCAACGATCAACTTCTCCCATAATGATATCTATACTACCTAGTATCGTCATGATATCAGCCAATTTCATTCTTTTAACTAGCTGGGGAAGAATTTGCAAATTGATGAAACCAGGTGGACGAATTTTCCATCTCCAGGGGAAAACACTATTATCTCCTATTAAATAAATTCCTAATTCTCCTTTTGGGGCCTCTACCCTTACATAAAGTTCTTGTTTTAACAATTCAAAATTGGGTGAAAGTTTTTTAGTAATAAATCTATATTCAAAATTATTCCATTCGGAATTCTTTGTCCTATGAAAACGCCGGTTTTCTAAATTCTCATAAGGTCCCCCAGGAATTCCTTCTAGAGCCTGTTGAATGATTTTTATGGATTCTTGCATTTCACCGATTCTTACTAAATAACGAGCTAATGTATCGCCTTCTTTTTGCCATTTGACTTCCCAATCAAATTTATTGTAACACTCATAGCGATCAACTTTACGAAGATCCCATTGGATTCCAGAAGCTCGTAACATGGGTCCTGATAAACCCCAATTTATTGTCTCCTCCCCACCAATAATGCCCACTCCTTCAACTCGTTCCAAAAAAATGGGATTTCGCGTAATGAGTTTTTGATACTCAACAACTTCTGTTAAAAAATAATCACAGAAATCAAAACATTTATCTATCCAGCCATAAGGTAAATCCGCAGCTACTCCTCCGATGCGGAAATAATTATGCATCATCCGCATACCTGTGGCGGCTTCAAATAGATCATATATTAATTCCCTCTCTCTTAAAATATAGAAAAAAGGAGTCTGTGCACCGATATCGGCCATAAAAGGTCCAAGCCATAACAAATGGGAGGCTATACGGCTCAGCTCCAGCATAATAACTCTGATATAACTGGCCCTTTTAGGCACTTGAACACTTTCCAATCGTTCTGGTGCATTTACTGTTATTGCTTCTGTGAACATAGTAGCTAAATAATCCCAACGTGTTACATAAGGCAAATATTGTATAATTGTTCGGTTCTCCGCTATTTTTTCCATCCCTCTGTGTAAATAGCCTAATATAGGTTCACAGTCAATAACATCTTCACCATCCAGAGTAACGATCAGCCGAAGAACACCATGCATTGATGGGTGGTGAGGGCCCATATTAACTATTATAAAATTTTTTCTTGTAACCGGTACAGTCATATTTTTTTCCTTAATTCATTATTTCATGAATTTTTTAAAATGTAAAATAAAAAAAAATAATAACTGAACTAATAAAAAAATAATTAAAAGAGAACAAGGATAATAATAAGAAAATAATAAGAAACTCAAAGAATAAATTCAAAATTAATTAACGAGTTTTTGGTTCCCGAATATCTAACTGATCCATTAATTTCTTATAACGCACTTTATTTTTCTTTGACAAATAAGTCAATAATCGTTGACGTTTTCCCAGAATTATTCGTAGACCCCTTTGCGATAAAAAATCTCTTTTGTGCAATTTTAAATGTGAAGTAAGTCTCCGTATCTTACTGGTGAAATTGAATACTTGAAATTCAACAGACCCACTATTTTCTTCTTTTTCTTCTTGTGTAATAACTGAGATGAATGAATTTTTGACCATAAATTTAAATTTCTATATTTCTTTTCTGTGAATTTTACTAATCAGGAAAAATAATAATATTTATTATGCCAGTTATTTTCATCTAGTATACATCAAAATTGGATTTCATTCATATACTACTTTTACTACTTTGGTTTTTTATTTATGTGGTTTATGTTTTTATGTTTTGTATATTTGGATCAAATATACAAAACATATATGTATTCACGAAAGAGAACACTTTCTTTTTTTACTTAAAAGGATTCCGCTCTTCCTAGCGAAAATTGATACACTATGAAATCAGCATCATGTATTAGAATATTACATAGTGTATATGTTTCGGCTTTCATCTACCAAATATGTTACACGATATGTAGGAAATCCACTATAAATTTTTTTCATTTTTCATTGGAATTGAATTCATTCTGAATTGTGAATACATATGTATTCTTGACATACTGAAACGACTGCTGTTATTGGTATCAAACCAATAGCGATTCATACAAGCTACGTCTTCTAATCGATAATTGGGCCAAAGAAAAAATTTGAATTTAATGAAATTTTTTCTATCTGTATTAATATGTTTGTCCTCATTCAAAAATCGACCGCAGTTTCTTATTTTGTTTTCATTGCAAAATATTGGATTTCTATCCACAACATTAAAATTCTGGGAATTGAAACAAATTCGAATTCGAAATTCTCTACGACGTCTGGGAGATAGAATATTTTCAGGAACAAGTAAATCATAATTATTTTTGTCTCCACTCAAAAATATGTTGCTGTGTCGTGCAATGGGTTTTTCAAACCCCCTTTTCTCAATATATCTTTTTTTTGTGTATTTTTTATTTGTTTGATGCTTCTTATTATCGACCAATGAAATATCCATAGTTTGATATATAATAGATTTTTCATCCCTTCGTATAGATAGACAAATTGGTTCAATAATAAATATTCCCTTTCTTATCAATTCTGCAAGAACTAGGTCCTTTTGAATCAGCATTTCGTCTAGATCTATTTCACCTCTTTGAATCGAAGATATAGCAATTTCCTTTGGATTTATCAGTCTAAGTAGGAGACAATATACCCCGATATTTTTCATTATTTTATTATTTAAGGAATTAGCCCATCTTAGTTGAAAAAGTAAATATTTTTTCAAAAAGAAATCTAGTTCCATTTCATTCTTGTTCTTATATTGATATTGTTTTTTTTTTATTTCTAATCTTGCGTAATCTTCTTCAACATCTTTTTTATTTTTTTGTTTTAGTAGATTCCATACAAGATTTCTTTGGACCTGTTGTTCGTTTTCTTCCTGCTTGAAATTTCCTAATTCAAGATCTTTTTTTTCATTAGATGATTTTTTTGGATTTATGTTAATGTTTTTACTTTTTTCATTTCTAGAAAAATGAAAAAAGAGTGATTTGATTGGGATGATCCAAGGTTTAATTTTATATACATCAAAAAGTAGCACAAATTCTGGGAAGAACCAAGTTTCTAGATTGGATATAGTATCATGATTTGATGCGGTATTATATAACCTTTCTTTATTCATTCCCATGCAATCAAAAAAGAAACTTTTTTGATTGCATGGTTTGATCTCTTGATAAATTGTAGGATAAAAAAGATCTTTTTTTTCCATTTTTTTTAAATTATTAATTTCAGTCTTAGTATTTTTCTGAATCTTGATGCCAATATGTATATCGGTCCAGATATCAATATTATTTATAAAACAAAGATGAAGAATTCTACAATCAAAATATTTTCTATCCAAATTTGTATTCCTATCAATAAGATATCCTTTTTCTATATAATCATTACTATGTATACTTACCAATACATAAAATGATTCAGGTTTCGATGTATTGAAATGATATGGAATTTCTTGGTCCCCATTTCTTTCTAATGTTGATCCATAAATGTATAAATTAGGGAGGCATATATATTTATATGATAAAAGATCATATCTATAATGTTTTTTCCATTTGTCACTCATAAATAAATTTGCTGCATAGTTATTTTTATTCATGGAATAAAGAAATTGGTATTTTTTATATAAATCCAATTGGTTTGATTCCTTATTTTGAATCATACATCGAGACTGAGATAAATCGTATTGATAATGACCTTTTAACCAGTTTTTCCATTCGTTCATTCCATACGTATGAATTTTATTATGTCTTGATTTGGAATTAAATATTCCATGTATCATACAATAGTCTTTTAAATTATCCTTAAAAAAGGGATAGCTTCCTTCATATTGAAGTACAGGTCTCAAATTATACTTATTAAGTAATTGGTTTTGTGATATTTTGTAAAAAACATATGCTTGGGACAGGGAAGAGAAGTTCAAATAAGTATTGGAATTTTGATTGATATTCTTAGTATTATCAGTATTTGAAAACAATTTTTTTATAGTCAAAATAAAATTCATTGTATTTTGATTTGTTTCATCAATTCTTTCTTGTTCTTGATTTATTTCATTGTTGTAAATGGATTTATTAAAGATCTTTTTTGTTGATTTAAAAAAAAGTTGTGCATTGATCTTAGAAACGGTAATGGTACATAGCAAAATATCTATGTATATTTTTTCAATGAATGATTTGATAAAGTAGTGTGATTTACGCATTAATCGGATATTTTTCTTTTTTAATATTTTCCAAATATGTTTCTGTGATCCCGATCTTTTATTATCATAAATTAGTTCTTTTTTTTTCTTGTCTTTTGCGGTTCGTTCAATTTGATTCCTTATTTTGATTGTCTTATCAGAAAGATCTTTCATTCTTCTTTCTATTAGTGAATGATTTAACAAATTCATCGTTCGATTTAGAACGGACGATTCGCGAATAATCTTATTATTTCTTTTGAAATCTTTTTTGTTTTCGTTCGGTTCATATACTTTTTCTTTCCTCAATTCAAATAATAAATTTGGATTTACTTTCTCCAGTTTTTTCATTATTAGTTTTATAACTCGAACTATTTTGATGACTCCTTTTGTTTTTTCTTTTCTAACTTTTAGAAAGGTTTTTCTTTTTTTATTTAAAGATTTTAGAACTTGTAAAAATTTATTTTTCACCTTTTTTTTTCTTTTTTGGAGTTCTTTATAAATAGGTTCAAAAAAAAAAGGTCGTTTTCGGGGAGAACCAAAGGGAAGTTCCGCTTCCATTCCCCAGACTGTTAAAAAACAAAAATTTGTTTTTTTATCTTTTTTTTTCATTAGATCTCTATGATGAGATCGTGCCTTAGATTTTCTCCAAGGTTTTAGACAGAAAGGATATAGAATCTTTATCTGAATACCATCTATCAACCAATCTTGGGGAAACTCTTTTTCTGATAATTGAACACCATTATAGGTGCATTTAATATGCATTTCTCTATTCCATTCCTTAAAATCCTCGTCCCACTCGGGAACTTGGAATAATAACATACGGAAAATATTTTTGGCTATTATCAATGAAGGTAATATAATGTTTTTTCTAAGAAAAGATTGGGTTACTAACATCAAGCCTCTTATTACTTGAGTAAATATAAAGGTATCCCAAGCTTCTGATATTTCTATTTGTTCATTTTTATATATTTTTTCCTCTTTCTCCTTTTCTTCTTTTGTATCTTCATTTTCAAAATAGGAAATTTTTAGTTCTGATTCTTGTTCTCTGCCCATCCAATTCCTAAAAATGAGATTCTTCATTTCGTTGATATCAATATCAAAAAACGAAAAAAAAGATGTTTTGTCTAGACGATCCAAAAAAAGTGGGGAATGTACATTTACTTGAAAGAGGTTCCAAATAACTGTTTTACGTCTTTGAGCGCGCATGGATCCTTTGATTAGATTGCGGCGAAAATCCGATTGTTTTGAGTAACGTATCAAAGACACCTCTTCCTCTTCCATTTGATCATCATTTTTATCAGTGTTACTAATATTCTGAATACTAGAAATAGAAAAAAAATGGGTATTCTGATCATTATCGTTAGAAATTATCACACGTCTGGCTCTTCTTGAATGAATCGCAAAATCTTCTTCCTCCAATGCTTCTTCATTTTCTTCTTCCTCTTCTTCCAACAAATTCTCGGTTAATTTGTATGACCATCGAGAAACCTTTTTACTGAGTTCTTCTATTCTAATTCCAACAGATTCCTTTTTCATTTTTTTTTGATCTTTTGTATGTGTTGTAATTACATCAAATACAAATTGCAAATATTTTGCTTGACTTTCTGAATCAATTTCTTTTTCTTCTGTAGAATTTAAAAATGATTGAGGGTGAAGTTTTACGGAATCATTAAGAAGTAGATCATGAATCTTATTTATAAAAAAAAATTCTACTAAATCTTCTGTATCTGTATAAGTATTCATGATTGCGCGTGAATAGAATTTTTTTCTCATTCCTCGATATGGTCCGTTGAAAAAAGGATCATATGCTTTTGGCAAGCATTTTTTTTTTTTTTCATCATCACATAATATGGTTCTTTTTTCAAGCATATCCAGACTAGGGGATCCCTCATTTTTTTCTATAATTTTGATTCTACTTCTCAATTCATTGTTCAAATTGCGCTTTTTTTTTTCATTAGTATAAATCCAAGAATCATAAAGATCTTCGTCATATAGTTTTTCTATTATGTACAAAGAAATTCTTTGTTCTAGCATTTCCGAAAAAGTTGATAAACTGGGCGGATATGTAAAGGATATTTTTTTCTTTCCGTCACTCATACATGTAAAAAAAAAAAATTGTGACATTTCATTGCGTAAAGCATTTTCTAATTTAGAATTTTTTATATATCGTAATGGACGATTCCATCGTTTATAATCGAAAAGGAAATAGACAAAAGTTTTTTTAACTTTTTTAACCCACAACATTCTTTTCTTTTTCTCTTCTTTCAGTCTTCCCAATTCCCAATTTTCTTGATGGGTCTCCAGATCAGAATCTTCGTAAACTGGGCTATCTTGATAGCGTGCCTCTTTCAAGTGAAATTCATCCTTTGTTTTTTCCTTTCCACTCACTCGGATCTCTTCCGTTTCATCTATTTTGTCCAGATCCTCCTTTTCTTCCGAAAAAAGGTTTTCTTCGGTGGATCCCTCTTGTTCCTGTTTAGTCTCCTTCATTTCGTAAGTTGTTTCTACATCGCTTTCTTCCGTTTCTGAGGTTTCTTTCTCTTTCAGTTTCTTAGTGACAATAGGCGACGGCATTCTGCCTAAATAGTAAACACAGGTGATAAATAAGAGAATACTAAAGATTCGAGCCATAGAATTTCTCAATTCTGACACAAGATACTTATTAGATCGAATAGAATGATTTTGCCGTATCCAGAATAATACCAATCCAACCCATTTCATGAATAAAATGTGACCAATTAACCAACCAACAAAAC